TAATCTAGGGGGAAATGAAGAAATAGAAAACATAAATTACAAAGAAAACGCCGTTGTATTTTATTTGTACTGTATCTTAGATGAATCTTGTTTCTTCCCTCCGTTAATTCCCCTAGATTTTACATTTTAGTTTTTCAACTAACTAATTGAACCTTTTCGAATATTTTCTTTATAAAGTCTTAATCTTGTTCTTTTTATTTACTTTAAAAAGAGGAGATACAGTATAAAAAATAAAAAAGGAAGAGGAAACAGAATCCCTTTTTTTTATATATTTTAAATATTCTTTACCCATCTATAAAATAGATGGGGTCTATCTCTAGACACCTCAATCAACTAAGTTACGTATGTGTCATGTAGACTATTAACGAATATGTAGATCGATGCATATTCATTAATTGGTCGAATCGATACTATGCAAATGATTCATATGCCAGGAACCAGATTTGAACTGGTGACACGAGGATTTTCAGTCCTCTGCTCTACCAGCTGAGCTATCCCGACCATTCCCCAAACATCATCTACTCATTTTATTTTAGTAGATAATGGGAGTCTATGTCAAACCAAAGGATGAAAAAAAGTATTAATAAAGGATTATATTATATAGGTCCCGGAATTGATTATTGTATCTTATCTTCAATAAAAGTTCGAAGATTGAATCGAATACAAGTAATTCGATGGTATGGATTATGAACCATTCAAATGATTATTCTTTGTTCAAAGATTTTTATTTGTACATGTATCACATATTGTGATAAGAGCAAAAAATTTCCATATTTGTGAAAGAAAAAAAAGAAGAAATGAGGAAGAGGACCAATTTTGAACCGTTAACGAAAAAAGAGTATTACTAGTTAGGGAGTAAAAAGAACTTTTTTGGGGATAGAGGGACTTGAACCCTCACGATTTCTAAAGTCGACGGATTTTCCTCATACTATAAATTTCATTGTTGTCAGTATTGACATGTAGAATGGGACTCTATCTTTATTCTCGTCCGATTGAGCAGTTCGTACAAAAAAAAGGATCTATCAGACCATGGAGTGAATACTTTGATAATTTAATATTCTTACATTTTTTCCTAGACAAAAGGTAAAAAAGACATATTTGCCCGTCATTAATACGTTTTTTTATTTTTGAGAATATTTTAGTACGTATTTATCTAGATATAGGGTTCTTCTTCATCTTTTTTTTGCAGTTTTTATGGAAGAATTCTTATAATAATACAGTAAACTCCATTTGTTAGAACAGCTTCCGTTGAGTCTCTGCACCTATCCATTATTTATTCTCGCTTTAATAATTTTTTTTTTTTTTACTTTTTGAAAACAGGAGTTGGCTCAGGATTGCCCATTTTTATTAATTCCAGGGTTTCTCTGAATTTGAAAGTTCTCACTTAGTAGGTTTCCTTACTAAGGCTCAAGCCAATTAAGTCCGTAGCGTCTACCAATTTCGCCATATCCCCCTTTTTCAGACTCGGATCTTGGTGTGATGTCCTTTTCATTTAATTGATTCTATTAGTATTTTTTTGATTCTTTCATTTCGGCCGGAACCGTTGAATTCATTTAGCGAAAAATTCATATGCCGAAAGCCTTTTCCTTTTTTTCTATTTGTTGTCATCTCTAGCGGGAGTTCAGATTTGATCCAATCCGAAATGATTCTATCATTTCTGTATCTGCAATTCAATAGGAATGGATATCTATTATAATATATACGACCTCTTCGTTTTCCCAGACAATTGGTAATACTCAAAGGGTCGATTCTTTTTTTCATCTTAGTTTACGAATGAAAGGCGTGGAATGTCTTATTCTGATCGGAATTGCATCTTTTCTATTTTTTTTTTTTCTAATTTTAGTAGAATATTTTTATATTTTTTTATTTGAATTCATGAATAACTGAATGAATTGAATTATGATTCATTATGTAAATGGAATTATGAATTTATAATTCCAACTAATAAACTAATATTAATTACTAATAATTAAATAGATGTTCAATATTTTATTGAATTTTGTATTTGATTCATATTTTGAACTATTTCAGAAAATAAATTGTATTCAAATGAAATTCTTAAATTATTATTATCTTAGAGCGATATCTTATATAATAATGGATCTTGTAATTATGTAATTATAATTGATAAAATATAATTATTTTGATTTATTTGAATTCAAGATTCATTATTTAATTCAGATATTTTTTATTAATAAAAAAAGATAAACGTATCGTATAATGCTAATATGTTATAAATAGCAATAAATCAAAATAAAATGATAAAAGAAATTACTATTGATCATTATAATAATTGTTATCTTATATATTATACTCAATTCAATATTGATTTGAAATTGGATTTTTATCATTTATTTCATACATAAATGAGATAAATAATCGAATATTAATGAGTATATAGTTTCTTTAATTTCTACGTATGTACAATGTCTGTTATATCAGCCTGCTTAGCTCAGAGGTTAGAGCATCGCATTTGTAATGCGATGGTCATCGGTTCGATTCCGATAGCCGGCTTTTCTTTATTTGTTCGACTTTTTTTATATGATTAATAATGGTTCTTTGAAATAATAAATAAAATACTAAAGATACCCTTTCCCGTTTCACTAATCTATTCTTTAGATTGTCTAAATTTCCAACTATGAATAAAAGTTTATTTTCTTAAATTGCTGCAGAAAAAGGAGAATCAGTAAAAGGACGCTTTATAAATTGATTAATTTTATTATAATATTTTAATTTTGAATTCTATTTAGATTATAGTTATATATTATCGAACTAGAACTTCGAAAAAAAAAATATATATATAGCATAAAAAATACAAATAAAAAAAGATATAAATATAATAAATAAAAAGAAAAAGATTATTATAATATGAATATTTATATTATAGAATTCTAATAATTAACATGAATAGAATAACGAATCAAAAATTACAATAATAAAATAAGCTAAAAGGTAGTTTGGATATTTATAAAATTCCTCCCATTTCCTCTCATTATTTGTACAATACTTCAGGAAATTTTGCTTCATTTAGTTTAGCTTTAATTTAGGTTTATTTTTCAAATGAAATATCAATAAAAGGAGTCTTTATGTCGCGTTACCGAGGGCCTCGTTTCAAAAAAATACGCCGTCTGGGGGCTTTACCGGGACTAACTAATAAAAGGCCTAAAGGTGGAAGTGATCTTAGAAATCAATCGCGTTCCGGGAAAAGATCTCAATATCGTATTCGTCTAGAAGAAAAACAAAAATTACGTTTTCATTATGGTATTACAGAACGACAATTACTGAAATACGTTTGTATTGCCAGAAAAGCAAAAGGGTCCACAGGTCAAGTTTTACTACAATTACTTGAAATGCGTTTGGATAACATCCTTTTTCGCTTGGGTATGGCTCCGACGATTCCTGGAGCCCGCCAATTAGTTAATCATAGACATATTTTAGTTAATGGTCGTATAGTAGATATACCAAGTTATCGTTGCAAACCCCAAGATCTTATTATGGCGAGGGATGAACAAAAATCCAAAATTCTCGTTCAAAATTATCTTGATGCATCCCCCCGCGAGGAATTGCCAAAACATTTGACTCTTCACCCATTCCCCTATAAAGGATTAGTAAATCAAATAATAGATAGTAAGTGGGTTGGTTTGAAAATAAATGAATTGCTAGTCGTAGAATATTATTCCCGTCAGACTTAAACCTAACTAAAAGAAACTCAAAAAAGTTCGGACAGTTTTGTCCCTTTCACCAAAGTAAGGGGTTTGCTCCGTATTTTTCTCACACTCATGTATCATAAACATAGATCGGTAGAGAGGTTTTTATTCCTTGTCCACTTTTTCCAGTATTTTACATATTCCAGCAATTAGAAATATTAAAATAAAAAAAAGAATTGAACTTTTATAAGTATAATACTTTTTGAAAACTAAAAATGTTATCTCTTGTTTTTTTCTTTTTTTTTTTGGTCAAGAATGTTGATGAATGGGGTGAAGGTACGGAAAGAGAGGGATTCGAACCCTCGGTAAACAAAAGCCTACATAGCATTTCCAATGCTACGCCTTTAACCACTCGGCCATCTCTCCTATAACAATGATTATGATCCAGAAACCAAATAAATAGCGAGTAACCCATATTTCATATTCATACTCGATTCTTATTTGGATAGATCAATTTTTTCTAAAAATATTTTGTTTAAGACTCAGGAGATTCAAATCAAAAGGTTTTTCTTTTTTTGTGTTGGAACGGCTCAACTGATGGATGAGTTTCTCTTTTTTATACTTTTGAGTCTATAGCTATAATTAATAGATATCTTTACATCATGATTCTATTGAAACTTCAACTACGATTACATACAAATTTGCAAATTCCTTTCTAGTTTGAAAGTTCTCATCAAAAAATACCTTACTCCATAGATCTATCCAAAATTAATGAATCATTACCGGTATATTACGATTTGATTGTATACTCATTATGTCCACAACATAACATAGATGATTCTATTTACAGCATAGAAAAATTATTTGATTCTTCAGCTTTGATGAGAACGCTTCATTGATATTGGTATACTACTACATTTTTATTTGTATGAATTCAAATCGTATTCAAATAGTTAGTATGAATTCCTGCATAAAGGAGCAATTTTTTATTTGAGTACGAGTAGGCGTAGTAGGCTTTTTTTTTAATGAATCTTTTTTATGCTATTTCGTATTGTACAATTCCTTTGCTTGTGGGATCATTTTTCCACGAGGGTAATGAGAAGAATTATAGAATGGATTGATACCTATGCCTAGATCGAGGATAAATGGAAATTTTATTGATAAGACCTTTTCAATCGTGGCCAATATCTTATTACGAATAATTCCAACAACTTCAGGAGAAAAAGAGGCATTTACCTATTACCGAGATGGTGTGATTTGATTTTTATTATTTTTTTTTACCCGAGTTTTACGATAAAAATATATCATTCATGATTATCTGATTGGGGATATAAATAAAAATACTATATATAATTATATATTTTTTATATATTATTGAATTCTTGAAAGAAATCCGCGCTTATTGAAGGTGAAGTTTCGAAATTGAACAACTCCTTCTGTCGTGTATCCCCGATTGACGCAGCCTCAGATGCTATGCTTCTATTATTGATTTTAGTATTGAGCGAAAGGTTACACCTATAGGTTCTACTGGGCAATCCTACTCTACTAGTACCAATAGGCGGCATAAGGAAAAAAGCACTACACCTAGGAATCAACAAGACGAAAACTTTGTGAAAAATGACTTACCCTTTTCCTGCCTTATCGGGATTGGGACTAAAAATAATGGTTAGGACAGCAAACATCCATCTCGTTCGTACTTTGGATACCCGTATAACCATCGAAGACTGTTGAAGTGACTAATTCCTGTAAATTCAGGGGCGTTAAGGACAAAGAAATTGTTGGCGTTTCCATTTCTATTTAGTATTAACACGTTTGTTGTTAACAAAAGCTCTCGCGCAAGAAGGTTGGCTAGAGATTTCTTGTAAAAACACTAGCCCCGCTCAGTTCATAATGAGAATAAAAAATCTATTGAATAAAAAAAGATTGAAATATTCGTATTATGCATATTAAGGGAGGAGCCGTATGAGATGAAAATCTCACGTACGGTTCTGGAACGGAGATTCTTTGAATCGAATGACGACCGTAACGGATGTCAGCTCAATCCGAAGGAAATTATGCGGAAGCTTTACAGAATTATTATGAAGCTATGCGACTAGAAATTGATCCCTACGATCGAAGTTATATACTCTATAACATAGGCCTTATCCACACAAGTAATGGAGAACATACGAAAGCTTTAGAATATTATTTTCGGGCATTAGAACGAAACCCCTTTTTACCACAAGCGTTTAACAATATGGCCGTGATCTGTCATTACGTGCGACTATCTCCACTATAGAAATCAAAAAGGAAAGAAAAACCAAATCTCTTAGTAAATACTAAAAATAAAATAGGCTTTCTACATATGCATCGTCTAAAACAACGATTTTTATGAGCTGTAGCAAAGAAATCGACTTCGAAATAGGAAGTGAAGAAATAAGGTATGCCTAGATACTTTTTTCTATGGATAAAAGATCTAATTGATAGAGAGGAAACACCGTAAAGATCACTTAACAAGGTTTTGGGCCAATACATAAGACATTAAGAACTGCTTACTTATGCCATAATATCAGACAGATAAAAGTTAGGAATCAGCTTCTGTAATAGAGTTGATCTACTAAAGTCTTGAGCAGCGGTGGAGGGTCAGATCCCAAAGATAGTAAATCTTTTCTTTCTTATGAAGGAAAGCTTTTTTAAAAAATTCTATATTATATTCGAATAGATATATATTCTAGAATATCTAGATATAAATATCGTAATTTGATATGAAACCGAGATAGTTACCTTGCAGAAAATGCTAAAAATAGGTGGAAATTACTATGCTTTAGTCTTCTGAAGGTAGGAGAAAAGATAAAACAAAAATGAATTGGAACTCCAAATTCAAGTTTGAAACTTATGCAATTAAACTCTTTTGGTTAACCCGAAAAATGGGATAGATATACGAGAAATATAATTCAGTTCGATAAATCAAACGGACACCAAAAGAATTTACTGCGGAGCCGTATGAGGTAGGAAACTCTCAAGTACGGTTCGAAGGAAAGGAATTGACCCACCTATTCTGACCGGGGAGAAGAGGCCATTCGACAGGGAGATTCGGAAATTGCCGAGGCTTGGTTCGATCAAGCCGCTGAGTATTGGAAACAGGCTATAGCGCTTACTCCTGGTAGTTATATTGAAGCGCATAATTGGTTGAAGATCACGAGGCGTTTCGAATAAAAGTTCTTATTTATAATTTTAATATTTGTTAGGATTCATGTTGGACCCATCCATCAAAAAAATGGGATCATTCCTCTAGGAAGAACCAATAAAAGAATTTCATTATATCCCTTCTCAGATCGTTCTCTTTTGTATAGGATTTCGTAGAGATAAAGAATACACAGTTCGAGTACAGAATATATTTATTTAATTTCTGCTATTAGTTATTAAAACTAATTACAATTTAATTACTACTAACATAATTTTTCATTATTTCATTCTAAATAACATTATTCAATAATTTAATTGAAAAAAAAAGAATAAACGAATGGAAAAGATAAATCAAATATTTTCGACTGACTAAATATAGATACCGATATTTTTCTTAGTAATGACGAAACTCATTAATGACTGTTAGCGGGATTTGCAATTTGTTTATTTGAAATAGAGTAACAGTAGTTATTCAGATATTCTAGTTATTTATGTAAAATATTCGATGTAAAAAATTAAGGAACTCTGTTTAAGACCTTCTAATTGAGATAGGAATACGCTAAGTAGCACAAAAAAAATTGTTTTTTACGTCAATCCAAAATCCAAAAAAGTTTTTAGACTCTTAAAAGAGTCCGTTGAGCGCCTCGTGGTTATGTCATAATAGATCCGAACACTTGCCCTGGATCGA